ACAAAGTTTATGGCTGACGGATATTGCACATCATCATTTAGCTATTACAGTTTTTTTTCTCGTTGCTGGTCATATGTATAAAACTAATTTTGGAATTGGACATAGTCTAAAAGATCTTTTAGAGGTACATATTCCGCCAGAAGGACGCCTAGGTCGTGGGCATCAAGGTCTGTATGACACAATAAATAATTCCCTTCATTTTCAATTAGGTCTTGCTTTAGCTTCTTTAGGGGTTTTTACGTCCTTGGTAGCGCAACATATGTATTCTTTACCGGCTTATGCATTTATAGCACAAGATTTTACTACTCAAGCTGCATTATATACCCATCATCAATATATCGCAGGATTCATTATGACAGGAGCTTTTGCTCATGGAGCAATCTTTTTCATTAGAGATTACAATCCCGAGCAAAATGAAAATAATGTCTTGGCCAGAATTTTAACTCATAAAGAAGCCATCATATCTCATTTAAGTTGGGTTAGTTTATTTTTGGGATTTCATACCTTAGGACTTTATATTCATAATGATGTCATGCTTGCGTTTGGTACCCCGGAGAAGCAAATCTTGATTGAACCTATTTTTGCTCAATGGATACAATCCGCTCATGGAAAAACATCCTATGGGTTCGATATACTTTTGTCTTCAATAAATGGGCCAGCCTTTACTGCAGGGCAACAGATCTGGTTACCTAATTGGTTAAATGCTGTAAATGATAATAGTAATTCATTATTCTTAACAATAGGACCCGGAGATTTTTTAGTTCATCATGCTATTGCTCTGGGTTTACATACAACTACATTAATATTAGTAAAAGGTGCTTTAGATGCACGTGGTTCCACATTAATGCCAGATAAAAAGGAGTTTGGTTATAGTTTTCCTTGCGATGGTCCAGGTCGAGGTGGTACTTGTGATATTTCAGCATGGGACGCGTTTTATTTGGCAGTTTTTTGGATGTTAAATACTATTGGTTGGGTTACTTTTTATTGGCATTGGAAACATCTCACATTATGGCAAGACAATATTTCACAGTTTAATGAATCTTCTACTTATTTAATGGGTTGGTTAAGAGATTATTTATGGTTAAACTCTTCCCAACTTATAAATGGCTATAACCCTTTTGGTATGAATAGTCTATCAGTCTGGGCATGGATGTTTTTATTTGGCCATCTTGTTTGGGCGACTGGATTTATGTTCTTAATTTCTTGGCGTGGCTATTGGCAAGAATTAATTGAAACATTAGTCTGGGCCCACGAACGCACACCTTTGGGAAATTTGATTCACTGGCGAGATAAACCGGTGGCTCTTTCAATTGTTCAAGCAAGATTAGTTGGTTTAGCACATTTTTCGGTCGGTTATATATTTACTTATGCTGCATTCTTAATTGCCTCGACATCGGGTAAATTTGGTTAATTTTACTATAGGTTGTATCCTTAACATATCACTTTTTCCAGAATTAGGAAGCTACTTCTATTTTTATTTTTACATCTAGGATTCGACTTTTATTATGAAGACAAGACTTCAATATTTATGGCAAAAAAAAGTTTGATTCAAAGAGAGATAAAAAGGAAAAAATTGGAACAAAAATATCAGTTGATTCGGAGATCTTCAAAAAAAGAAATACGCAAAGTTCCTTTGTTAAGGCAAAAATGGGAAATTTATGGAAAGTTACAATCGTTACCACGTAATAGTGCACCTACGCGTCATCGTCGACGCTGTTTTTGTACCGGAAGACCAAGAGCTAACTATCGCGATTTTGAACTTTCGGGACACATACTTCGTGAAATGGTTCAAGGATGTCTAGTACCTGGCGCAATAAGATCGAGTTGGTAAGAATTCAATTCAAGCTTCTTTTCTTGACTCGATCCTCCTCTTGCTCTCGGTCCCTTTACCTTTCTGTATAAATGAAAGAGGCTTCTTTAGACTTTCTTTTATACAGTACAAGGTAAAGGCCCTTCTATCCTGGCTTGTCAAAGCGGAGTAGAGCAGTTTGGTAGCTCGCAAGGCTCATAACCTTGAGGTCACGGGTTCAAATCCTGTCTCCGCAACTTGTTCGTTAATAAACAAGAACATCTCATTCCAAAAAAATCAAAATACTTTTCCTTTGCATTTAGGATCTCTTTAGTATTTTATCTTGGGCGGATAGCGGGAATCGAACCCACATCTTCTCCTTGGCAAAGAGATATTTTACCATTCAACCATATCCGCATTTTTTTATTCATAAGTTCATTTTACATTAATCTATAATATCTGCCCGGCTCCGAATTTGTGCAGTACCGGACTCAATATTATCTTCAGCATAATGACAATTTTTTGTTTACTTTACCTAAGTTTATTTTCTTGGAAGTTTTTGAAGGCAGACTTTTGTTAGTTTTGAACAAAAAAGGTCAAGAAATACGAGAATTTAGTATCGCCACCAGAAATAACAATCCAATCCATAATGCTGTGCCGGAAAATAAAATATTTTTTTTACTTGACCAGCCTTCTGGCGAAGCAAATATAACAGGTACACTAATCAATAAGAGGAAGGAAGTCAAAATCAGTGCAAAAACAACCAATTGGAAGGCAAGAATCATACGTTTGTTCCTCACGGCTACCATATACCTTTTGATCTCCCTAATCAGAGAAACAGAATCAACCAAATCATTCCAAGTTCCGTATCAAATTGAAAAATATCATATAATGAATGCTACTCAATTTATTCTCAAAATCTAAATATTCAAGTAACGAACGGAGAGATGGCTGAGTGGTTCATAGCCCCGGTCTTGAAAACCGGTATAGTTTAAGGAACTATCGAGGGTTCGAATCCCTCTCTCTCCTTTAGTGAATCATTGACTTTCCTTTCAATTTATATTTAGTATTTCTGGAAAATATAGGCAATAAACAGGACTGGCTTGGCTATCTCATCTAGCCAAGCCCATTAACTAGGAAATTTATATCAACCAATTTTCATCATTTGATATCATATTTAGTCTCAATTGAGAGGGGTCATCGAAAGAACAGGTTCAAAATCTCGATCAATTCCTTTCTCAAATCCAGCTGCAGCTGCGCGAGCCCGCCCCGCATGCCACAAATGACCCACGAAAAAGAAAAATCCGAGAACAAAATGGGAAGTTGCTAACCAACTTCTTGGAGAGACATAATTGACTGCGTTTATTTCAGTAGCCACGCCCCCTACAGAATTTAAAGAACCTAAGGGTGCATGAGTCATATATTCTGCCGAGCGTCGTTCTTGCCAAGGTTGTATGTCTTTTTTTAATCTATTCAAATCTAACCCATTTGGCCCTCTTAAAGGTTCTAACCACGGAGCACGAAGATCCCAAAAACGCATAGTTTCTCCTCCAAAAATGACTTCTCCCGTGGGAGAACGCATCAGATATTTACCTAAACCAGTAGGGCCTTGAGCAGATCCTACGTTTGCTCCAAGACGTTGGTCTCGAACTAAAAAGGTAAAGGCTTGAGCTTGAGAAGCTTCTGGTCCAGTAGGTCCGTAAAATTCACTAGGATAAGCGGTATTATTGAACCAGACAAAACAACAAGCAATGAAACCAAATATAGATAAAGCCCCTAAACTATAAGATAAGTAGGCTTCACCAGACCATATAAGTGCGCGGCGAGCCCAAGCAAAGGGCTTGGTTAAGATATGCCAGATTCCACCAAGTATACAAATAGAACCTAACCATACATGTCCTCCAATTATATCTTCCAAATCGTCTACACTTACAATCCATCCGTCGCCACCAAAAGGAGATTTCAATAAAAACCCAAATATGATATTTGGACTCAGGTTCAAATTGGTAATTTTTCGTACATCTCCCCCTCCAGGGGCCCAAGTATCATAGACACCTCCAAAATAAACTGCTTTGAAGACTAAAAGAAAAGCACCGATCCCTAATAATATTAAGTGAATACCTAAAATAGTGGTCATTTTATTTTTATCTTTCCATACATAACCAAAGAAAGGAAAAGATTCTTCAAGCATCTCAGGGCCCAGAAGTGCATGATAAATACCGCCAAATCCCAATACGCTAGAGGAAATTAAATGAAGGACTCCGGAGACAAAGTATGGAAACGTGTCTATGATTTCCCCTCCAGGTCCTACCCCCCAACCTAGAGTTGCTAGATGTGGAAGTAAAATTAATCCTTGTTCATACATAGGTTTGTCTGGTCCAAAATGAGCCACTTCAAATAGATTCATTGCTCCGGCCCAGAAAACTATTAATCCAGCATGCGCTACATGGGCCCCTAATAGTTTACCTGATAAATTGATCAATCGTGCATTACCCGCCCACCAAGCGAAACCAGTAGTTTCTTGGTCGCGACCCACTACGGTTAAAGTTCTATTAAAGAGCGTTTCCACGTGGTAGAACCTCCTCAGGGAATATAAGGTTTTCATGAGGCTGATCTTGAGCGGCCATCCAAGCACGAATACCTTCATTTAATAAAATATTTTTTGTGTAGAAAGTTTCAAATTCAGGATCTTCCGATGCCCGAATTTCTTGAGAAACGAAATCATAAGCACGTAAGTTCAAAGCAAGGCCAACAACTCCCAGAGCACTCATCCATAAACCAGTTACTGGTACAAATAACATAAAAAAATGTAACCAACGTTTATTTGAAAAGGCAACCCCAAAGATTTGGGACCAAAATCGATTAGCAGTAACCATTGAATAAGTTTCTTCAGATTGAGTTGGGTTAAAGGCGCGGAATGTATTTGCGCCATCGCCGTCTTCAAATAAAGTATTTTCGACAGTAGCACCATGAATAGCGCATAGTAAAGCTCCACCCAGTACACCAGCAACTCCCATCATATGAAAAGGATTCAATGTCCAATTATGAAACCCTTGAAAAAATAAGATGAATCGAAATATAGCTGCGACACCAAAACTAGGAGCAAAAAACCAACCAGACTGACCGAGTGGATAAATAAAAAAGACAGAAACAAAAACAGCAATTGGAGCAGAGAATGCAATGGCGTTATAAGGGCGCAATTGAACAGATCGGGCAAGCTCAAATTGTCGCAACATGAAACCTATTAGACCAAAAGCACCGTGGAGAGCAATAAATGTCCACAAACCCCCTAATTGACACCAACGCGTAAAATCTCCTTGTGCTTCAGGACCCCATAGTAATAACAAAGAATGGGCTAAACTATTTGCAGGAGTAGAAACTGCGGCAGTTAAAAAATTACAACCTTCCAAATAGGAACTAGCCAATCCATGAGTGTACCAAGAAGTGACAAAGGTTGTACCCGTGAACCAACCGCCTAAAGCGAAATAAGCACAAGGAAAGAGTAATAGACCCGACCAACCTACAAAAATAAAACGGTCTCTCCGTAACCAGTCATCCATAGTATCAAATAAATCCTTGTCATTTTTCGTAGATTTACCAAGGGTTATAGTCATAGTAATCCTCCTATTCAACTATTTCAACCATTTCCGAGCACCTTATAGGATTTTTGGTATAGTATATGTCTTAACATATTCTGTTGGAAAATATTTGTATGATTTTGATATCTCTTCAACCATGTCTTCCAACGGGTTTCGAAGATGTAATTTTTAGTCATTGACCCATATCATATTCATATATAAATTTGCAATATTAATAAAGAAACTGTCGCCTTAACTAAGAAATACTATATAGAATTAAGGATCGATTGTGTAATATCCCTTAACTACTAAAGTAAGAACGTAAAATAACTTAGATTTCATAAAAAAAATATTTTTTGGTATAGATTCAAAGTAAGTTTAGTATTAAAAAATAAACGTTTTGTTTTTAACTATCAGACTAGAGCGGATCACATCATGATTGAATTAATGATATTTCTTTCGTTTATTTTTAACATTATAAAGTTTCCACAATAGTTTCTTCCGAGTACCAATATTACAATAATATATAAATCTTTAGTTTGATAATAGAACATTAAAAAAAAAGAGTAAAATGAATAGCCCCTTATCGGATTTGAACCAATGACTTACGCCTTACCATGGTGTTACTCTACCACTGAGTTAAAGGGGCTTTTTTTTCTGAAAAACAGCGTGGAATTGATTTGTATTTCTGAATCCTTAACAAAAAGGTAGAACATTTGTATGTATTTCTTCTTTACTATTAATAAATTTGTTTAGAGATTCCAAAACTTTATTAATATATGTTATGATCATCTAGCCCCCATCGTCTAGTGGTTTAGGACATCTCTCTTTCACGGAGGTAGCGGGGATTCGAATTCCCCTGGGGGTAGAATAATTTGCACGTTTGATATTACCAAGTTTTAGTGGTTCTGACTGGGTGGGTCGATGCCCGAGTGGTTAATGGGGACGGACTGTAAATTCGTTGGCAATATGCCTACGCTGGTTCAAATCCAGCTCGGCCCAATAATTTGGTACTTCATTTCTTCTTCAAACATCTAAATATTAAATATTAGAGTATTATCGAAAAAAACTTTCCCTGTTTTTTGGGATTGTAGTTCAATTGGTCAGAGCACCGCCCTGTCAAGGCGGAAGCTGCGGGTTCGAGTCCCGTCAGTCCCGACCTGAATTCCTTTTAATGTAAGGAATTTTTTTTTATACGTATACAAATAGACGTCAAAAGGGGATTAGATCCCGAGTTATTAGTCCATAAAAAATGAAAAGATTATGCAAGTCAATATTTTTGCATTTAGTGCTACTGCCCTATTAATTTTATTTCCTACTGCTCTTCTACTTATTCTTTATGTAAAAACAGTCAGTCAAAATAATTAATGCTTCCATAAGTTTTTACTTCTGAGCTAGTTGATAAAAAATCAATCAAAAACTTAATTCTTGATTTTGATTAATGCGACATACGAAGTAAAAGCCATAAAGAACTTGGCTGAATCTTGAATAGATAGTAGGGTTATAAATCTATAAATAAATGAAAGTTTTTTACCCAGACTATCTATTAGGTATTTATTCGAGATAGTATTTCTTTCGTTCGAAAAAAGAATAAAGAACTGCTTATAAATCCTATTTATTTGACAAGAAAACCCTATAAATCCATATTTTCTTTTGATTGAAAAAGAAGAAATATCTGATATCTGACTACAATTAAATAAAGTTCACTTAGCAAGTACTTCTAGAGTCCACTTCTTCCCCATACGACTAGTGAAAGGGAAAAAGTAAAGACTACCATTAAAGCAGCCCAAGCAATATTCACTATATCCATGTGAAGTCTATCCTCTCTTGATATAAATAAAAAAAATTTCCAACTTTCTATAATACGCTAAAAATTAAAAATAAAAGTGGAATCAAAATTCAAATTCTGAAAAAAGACCCAGATTTAATAACCAAATAAGGAACTCTTCAGAATATCTAAAAAAATACTACATAATTTTGAACAATTCTTTAGTTTATTTATTATCAGAAAAATTTATAAAGTTAGATATTTTATTCAAATATTGCTCTCGAAAAAAGTGCATTTTCACCCTTTTATCTTACAACTTTGATTAGGCGATACCCAGATTTGAACTGGGGAAAAAAGGATTTGCAGTCCTCCGCTTTAACCCCTCGGCCATATCGCCAATCAAGACCTATTTTTTCTCTAAAAAAAAGTTCTAGAATTTATATCAATTTGAATTGGATAGTTTGAGTAGCGGACGGTGAAAAACGTTATTTTGGGACTAGAATATCCGCGACCCATGGTAATGGATTCATTATTAGAAGAGAGCGAGATCTTTTTTGAGTCCACTCTCTAAAATTTTTGGCTTAAGTAAGATTACATCATTGGGGTTAGGACTCAAAAAACTTATTACCTAGCCAAGGAATAAAGAATAAAAATTAGGACGTATATCTATGTCCGAACCAAATAATATAAAAGGGAGATCAAGATCAATGATAAAACGATATTGGAACATCAATTTGGAAGATATGCTGGAAGCGAGAGTTCATCTTGGTCATAGTACTCGGAACTGGAATCCTAAAATGGCTCCGTACATTTTAGCAAATCGTAAAGGTATTCATATTATAAATCTGACAAAAACAGCACGTTTTTTATCCGAAGCTTGTGATTTGGTTTTTGATGCCGCAAGTCGGGGAAAAAAATTCTTAATTGTTGGTACAAATAATGTAGCAGATGAGCCAATAGCCCGGGCTTCTATAAGGTCCTGCTGTCATTATGTTAATAAAAAATGGCTTGGTGGTTTGTTAACAAATTGGTCCACTACAGAAAAAAGACTTGAAACTTTTAGGGACTTGAAAATAAAAAAAAGGGGGGGTAGATTTAATAATATTACAAAAAAAGAAGCAACTATGTTTCAAAGAAAATTAGATCGTTTGCAAAAATATCTTGGTGGTATTCAATATATGACGGAGTTACCTGATATTGTAATCATTATTGATCAGCACAAAGAATTTACAGCTTTGCAAGAATGTAAAACTTTAGGAATTCCAACAATTTGTTTAATTGATACTGATTGTGATCCTCATCTATCAGAGATTGCAATTCCAGCAAATGATGACGCTATAGCTTCAATTAAATTCATTCTTAACAAATTAGTATTCGCAATTTGTGAGGGTCTATCTACGAAGACCTCAATAATGGGTGAATAAAAAAATCAATGAAAAGTTTACCGAATTGGTTACTGTAATTAAAAATTAAATTCAACTTTTTTTCAAGAACAAAATTTTGTTAAACGTTCAATTTTTCAAGGGAGTAATCATGACTTGTTTATCAGGTTCTATCAATAATTTAAAAGAGTTTTATGATTTAGCTGTTGTTGAAGTAGGTCAACATTTCTATTGGCAAATAGGAAAATTTCAAGTGCATGGCCAAGTACTTCTAACGTCTTGGGTTGTAATTGGTATTTTATTAAGTTCAGCTACTATAGCTGTTCGGAACCCACAAAACATTCCAACTCGGATTCAAAATTTTTTTGAATATGTTCTTGAATTGATTCGAGATGTAAGTCAAACCCAAATTGGTGACGAGTATGGTCCTTGGGTTCCTTTTATAGGTACGTTATTTTTATTTATTTTCGTTTCAAATTGGTCAGGGGTTCTTTTACCGTGGAAAATAGTCCAATTACCTCATGGGGAGTTAGCCTCACCGACGAATGATATTAATACCACTGTTGCTTTGGCATTACTCACCTCAGCGGCCTATTTCTATGCGGGTCTTTCGAAAAAAGGAATTGGTTATTTCAATAAATATATTAAACCAACTCCGATCCTTTTACCAATTAACATTTTAGAAGATTTCACAAAGCCTTTATCGCTCAGTTTTCGACTTTTTGGAAATATTTTAGCAGATGAATTAGTAGTTGTTGTTCTTGTTTCTTTAGTACCTTTAGTAGTTCCTATACCAGCTATGCTTCTTGGATTATTTACAAGTGGGCTTCAAGCTATTATTTTTGCAACTTTAGCCGCAGCTTATATAGGTGAATCGTTGGCAGATGATCATTAAACGCTTCAATTTTTTTAACTAAGCTCATCAGTAAGATTCCGATAAAAAATAAACCTATAAATACTAAAATATAAATATGTAATAAAAACAATAACTAATAACTGTGTATGGTAGATCTAAAAAGATATTTTTTTTAAAGAATCTTTCATAGATTTCATTCATATTCTATCTGTTTAGTATAATTTGAAATTTGTTACGAAATGACTATTTAACTTCACGAACTGAAAGATAAAGAATAAATAATTAAAAAATAATACTATATACTTCAGACAAAAAAAAATTAAAAATGTAACGAACATTGTCTTTCTGCTTAATTACTTATCAATTTTATTGACTATACAAATGCTAATTTCTTATATTGTAGTGTATCATTAACAAGTTTTTATTTATTTTTTTTTTTAGGAATTTATATGAATCCACTTATTTCTGCTGCTTCCGTTCTTGCTGCTGGTTTTGCTGTAGGACTTGCTTCTATTGGACCTGGAATTGGTCAGGGTAATGCTGCCGGTCACGCTGTCGAGGGTATCGCGCGACAACCTGAAGCAGAGGGAAAAATACGAGGCACTTTATTGCTTAGTCTAGCTTTTATGGAAGCTTTAACAATTTATGGATTAGTTGTGGCCTTAGCTCTTTTATTTGCAAATCCTTTTGTTTAATCTTCTTAATTTTAGTCTAAAAAAGAAAATTTGCTTTATCAAATTATCTGAAGATCATATGAGCTGACGAATATAATTGCTTAAACACCTGACTTTCTGTTGTTGAAAGAAATTAGTTGGCGATTTCAGAATTCATAAAATAAAAACAAAAACATATTTTTACGTAAAGTGATCTACAATTAGGTTTTGGTTAGTTTTTCAATCCCTTTATTCGTTATAGATTTAGACAGTTTTATAAGGTAAATGAGGATAATTTATGAAAAATGGAACGGATTATTTCCTTTCTTTGGTCTCCCGATCACCTGATGCCAGTTTTCACTTGAATACCAATATTTTCTTAATAAGTCTAATTAATTTAAGTGTAGTACTTGGTGTATTAATCCTGTTTATAAAAGAGAGTTTTAGCGAGTTTTTAAAGAATCGAAAAAATAGGATCGTAAAAACCATTGAAATTTCAGAAGAACTTTATAGTGGAGCTAGTGAAAAACTAAAAAAAGCCCGGGATCTTTTATGTGAAGTTGAAATGGAAGCCACACAGTTCCGAGCTACTGGATACTCTACAATAGAACATAACAATGTGAATTTGATAAATTCAACTTCTAATACTTTAGAAAAATTGGAAAAACTAAAAAAAGAAACTTGTTTGTTTGAACAACAAAGAGCCATAAAGCAAGTCCAACAATGGGTTTTACAACAAACCTTACGAAGAGTTGTAGAAAGTTTAAATATTTTTTTGACTAATGAGCTGCATCGACATACAATTAATGTGAATATAAATATGTTGTGAACAGTGAAAGAAATAATTTATTCGCTATGATTGGATTTGTTTTGACAAACAAAAAAAGAATTAAGAAAGAAGCATGGTGACTATTCGAGCCGACGAAATTAGTAAGATTATCCGTGAACGTATTCAACACTATACTAAAGAAATAAAGATTTTAAATACTGGTACCGTACTTCAGGTTGGCGATGGCATTGTACGTATTTACGGTCTTGATGAAGTTATGGCCGGGGAATTAATAGAGTTTGAAGAGGGTACAAAAGGCATTGCTCTGAATTTGGAATCAAACAATGTTGGTGTAGTTTTAATGGGCGACGGGTTGAGTATAAAAGAAGGAAGTTCGGTAAAAGCAACAGGAAGAATTGCTCAAATCCCTGTTGGTGACGCTTATTTAGGTCGTGTTATAAATGCCCTGGCTACCCCAATTGATGGGAAGGGTGAGATTTTATCCTCTGAATTGAGATTAATAGACTCCCCTGCCCCAGGGATTCTGTCACGTCGTTCGATATATGAGCCGCTTCAAACGGGGTTGATTGCTATTGATTCGATGATACCGATAGGACGCGGACAGCGAGAATTAATTATAGGCGATAGACAAACTGGTAAAACCGCAGTTGCTACTGATACAATTCTTAATCAACAAAGTCAAAATGTAATATGTGTTTATGTAGCTATTGGACAAAAAGCATCTTCTGTCGCACAAGTGGTTACTACTTTACAGGAAAAGGGAGCCTTGAAATACACTATTGTGGTAGCCGAAATGGCAGATTCTTCGGCTACACTACAATATCTGGCTCCTTATACAGGAGCAGCTCTGGCTGAATATTTTATGTACAATGAAAGACACACGGTAATCATTTATGATGATCTGTCGAAACAAGCCCAAGCTTATCGTCAAATGTCTCTTCTATTACGTCGCCCACCCGGCCGAGAGGCATACCCGGGTGATGTATTTTATTTGCACTCAAGACTTTTAGAAAGAGCTGCTAAATTAAATTCTAAGCTAGGTGAGGGAAGTATGACCGCCTTACCAATAGTAGAAACCCAATCGGGAGATGTCTCTGCTTATATTCCTACGAATGTAATTTCGATTACGGATGGACAAATTTTCTTATCTGCCGATTTATTCAATGCTGGCATTAGACCCGCTATTAATGTAGGGATCTCTGTTTCGCGAGTTGGGTCTGCAGCTCAAATGAAAGCCATGAAACAAGTGGCTGGTAAATTGAAATTGGAACTTGCCCAATTTGCCGAATTAGAGGCCTTTGCACAATTTTCTTCTGATCTGGATAAAGCTAGTCAAAATCAATTGGCAAGGGGCCAACGCTTACGCGAATTGCTTAAACAATCACAATCTGCTCCTCTTACCACTGCAGAGCAGATAATTACTATTTATGCTGGAATAAATGGTTATCTTGATTCATTAGAACTTGGCCAGATTAGACAATTTCTTTTTGAATTGTACAATTACTTCAAAAGTCATGAACCAAAGTTCCAAGAAATTATTAATTCTACTAAGACCTTTACTACAGAAGCGGAACGCCTTTTGAAAGACACTCTTCGGGACCAAAAAGAACGGTTTCTACTTCACGAATAAAGAAAAAAATCTATATGGTAAATCGAAATTGAACGTCATTTAAAATTTTAAAAATTGAATATTAAAAAAGGCGTTTGTAGGATTGACTTAATAGTAATGAAAAAAAAAACCGAGAAGATTTAAAAATTGCGCCCAATAGGATTTGAACCTATACCAAAGGTTTAGAAGACCTATGTCCTATCCATTAGACAATGAACGCGTTTTTGCTCCTTAAAAACCAATTGCAATGTTAAAATACGGACTTGTTTTCAATAAAGAAAGCCCGGTTGTGTACTTACCGGGCCGTGCTACTTAATAAAAGTCTGCCATAAAATCAATGCCAACACAGGGTTAGGGTTTTTCCTTTACTTATTGCTCAAATTCTAAATGAGAATCGGTATTCTCCATTTGACTTTGGAGGGATGGCTGAGTGGACAAAAGCGTCGGATTGCTAATCCGTTGTACGAGTTTTTCGTACCGAGGGTTCGAATCCCTCTCTTTCCATATTTTGTAAATCATTGATTTTTTTTTTTCAAAATTCGCAAATTTTGTTATTTAGTCTTCTTCTTCAGCTCCGGGATTACGTTTTGGATCATTAGATAGGAACCCAAATATGAAGAGAGAAACAAAAAAAATAACTACTGTATATACGACGAGTTTTAGAGTAAACATGAAAAATTCACCTTTGTTTATTAAAAAATTATAGACTAGATTCAAGATTTTTAAATGATTTATCCAATCTTGGTTTGCGACCAAGAAATGAAATGACCTCTCTAAAAAGAATTGAATCTATTCATTTTAAATAAAAGTTAAAAAAAAAAAAATTCTACGAAGGTTCAGCGTTTTTTATTATCAAATAGCAAGAAAAGGTTTCTATCAATCAATCATCAAATATTTTATCGAAAACTGACAACAGCCTGCCAAACAAAAGCAAATAGAAAAAAAAACAGAGGGATAACGGGCATAAAATTTACAATTGGATTCAAAAAAGAATAGGCTTCGGGCAATTTGATTAATACAAAACTATTCGAAGAGAAGACAGAATTTAGACAAATAAAACTAAAAAGTTTAAGCATTTTTTTTATTCGAGATTAGTGCTTCATAATGCATTCATTTAGATTCTGAACTGAAATTGAAAAAATGAAACTTTCGAGATATAATTCTAATAGAAAATTTTAGTGAAGGATTAATATCCTAAAAATTGATATACTCAAAAAAATTTCAATCAATTCTATAAAATATATTTTCTGTTTCAATGTATTTTAATTTTTTTGATTCAAGACAAATGAAATGGGGCGTGGCCAAGTGGTAAGGCAACGGGTTTTGGTCCCGCCATTCGGAGGTTCGAATCCTTCCGTCCCAGAGCTTTTTCTTATTACAAATTTGATTCCATCTATTTTTTTTAGTATGAAAATCAAAAAAGTTACTTTTAGTAAATAATCTATTCACTAGGATAAATACTTAATTTATTATTTTATTATTTATTCTTGTCTTGAGATTTCTCAACTTTTCTATCGTCTATTTCCTGCGAAAATATGTCTTGATATTATATTATTTTAATTTTAAAATCACAATTGAAAAGCCATTTTTTTATTTTATTATTAACTTTTTTAAACTAAAAATCATTAAAGGCTAAATTCTATAGTACAACTTACCTTAACATCTGGGGCAGGGTTTTTGGAATATTTATTCCTTTTTACAAATAGATTGTCGAATCCTTCCATATTAAAATCTCATGAAATTTTAGGTATGACCTTGATTAAAAAAAAAAAAGAATAATATTCATTTTATTATCAGAATTATCAAAAGTATCTTATATTATAAAATAACAAGCTTCCTTTGTTCTATTTTTTCATGTGCTTGGGAGTATTTGATAATTAAATATACTTAATAAAATACTGTGACTGTAGTTTTAGATAGACGCAAAAGAGAAAATTTATGGGGTCGTTTCTGTAACTGGATAACCAGCACTGAAAATCGTCTTTATATTGGATGGTTTGGTGTTTTGATGATCCCTACTTTATTGACCGCAACTTCTTTATTTATTATTGCTTTTATTGCTGCTCCTCCAGTAGATATTGATGGTATTCGTGAACCTGTTTCTGGATCTTTACTTTATGGAAACAATATTATTTCAGGTGCGATTATCCCAACTTCTGCAGCTATAGGATTACACTTTTATCCAATTTGGGAAGCGGCATCCGTTTCTGAATGGTTATATAATGGTGGTCCTTATGAACTAATTGTTCTACATTTTTTACTTGGTGTAGCATGCTACATGGGTCGTGAGTGGGAACTTAGTTTCCGACTAGGTATGCGTCCATGGATTGCTATAGCGTATTCAGCTCCTGTTGCAGCTGCTACCGCTGTTTTCTTAATTTATCCAATTGGTCAGGGCAGCTTTTCGGATGGGATGCCCCTAGGGATTTCTGGTACTTTCAATTTTATGATAGTATTCCAGGCTGAGCATAACATTCTTATGCACCCATTTCATATGTTAGGTGTAGCTGGTGTATTTGGCGGTTCCCTATTCAGTGCTATGCATGGTTCCTTAGTAACTTCTAGTTTAATTAGGGAAACTACAGAAAATGAATCAGCGAACAAAGGTTACAGATTTGGGCAAGAGGAAGAAACTTACAATATTGTAGCCGCTCATGGTTATTTTGGACGATTGATTTTTCAATACGCCAGTTTCAACAATTCTCGTTCATTACATTTCTTTTTAGCCGCTTGGCCTGTCGTAGGTATTTGGTTCACTGCTCTAGGTATAAGTACTATGGCATTCAACTTAAATGGTTTTAATTTCAACCAATCTGTAGTGGATAGTCAAGGACATGTAATTAATACTTGGGCTGATATAATAAATCGTGCTAATCTTGGGATGGAAGTTATGCACGAACGTAATGCACACAATTTTCCTTTAGATCTAGCAACTGTTGATGTTTCAGCTACAAATGCATAATATAATATAGTAAATTTTCAGTATAAAAAATAAAAAATAGGAGCAATAACCACTTTTCGATAGACGATAGCGGGATTGCTCCTATTTTTTATTTTTATTTTGGGGCGGATGTAGCCAAGTGGATTAAGGCAGTGGATTGTGAATCCACTATGCGCGGGTTCAATTCCCGTCGTTCGCCCCAAATCTTGTATTTTGGTCAAGGTAAATAGTGAATTCCTCAATCTAGATCAATAGCTTTTTAGGGTAGATAGCATGCATCCAGTAGGAATTGAACCTACGACTTCGCCAATTATGAGTTGGGCGCTTTAACCACTTAGCCATGGATGCAAGATTTGAAAAGAGTGCATGAAAAAAAAATAAAAAGAAATAGATACGTATCAGAATAATGATTCAACACGTTTGAATTTGAAAACTCAATGGTTTCAAATATCAAATCAAATAAAGTTAAAAAACTCGGGAGGTTTACACAAGCATGAAAAAACAAAATCGCAAATTTGGTATTTTTGAATTGAGAGAGATCTATAAGGATCAATCTTTCTTAGATTCAGTGGGATCCTTTATTCACATTTTTTTCCGCCAAGAACGCTTTTTCAAACTCTTTGATCCGCGTCTCCTACTTTCACAAAATTTACCAGGTTCAACAAAAAAGAGATCTTTGACAATAAAGGGAGTCATAGTAGTTGTAGTCGGGATCCTTCTCTATCGCATGAACACTCAAAATAGGGTTGAACGAAAAAATATCTATTTGAAAAGATTTTTTCCTTTCTCATTTACTTGCACTGATCATAAAGCCCGTGGATTAACTCAAATGAGTGTTTTGCTCCTTTCTTTTCCAAAGGGAAAAATTTTATCTGAAAATGATTTACTACTGAAACCGAAAGAAAAAGAAACGAATCAGGTTCTGCCAATAACAAAAGTGCGGTGGAGGAACTTGATCGAGAATCATAAAATGGTTGTCGGATCTCTTGAGTTTCCTTTTGTATATTCTCTAGACCACAAGGACCCTAATTCGGAATATTCTGGATTGATCAATCAAAAAAATCTTCAACAACGAAAAGAACGAGCAAGTTCTTGGGATCCTTATTTTCTTGAAATGGAACGCGAGAAAGAGATGATTTCTGATCGGTTTCCGGAAAAAATAGAACATTTTCGGACAAGATTTCTTGGTTATTTTTGCTCTGAGAGATGTTCAGAACTATACATGATGTCGACTCCTATTGAGAGGGTAACTAAAACTCCTCAATTTGCGAAGAAGCCTCTCCGGCGGGCGGAAAAGAAAGAAATACTTCATTTATTAAAAATCCTTTTGTATTTCCAAAAGAATGTCTCAATTCATTCTATGTCATCAAAAAAAAAAAATCCATTCTTTATTCGATTCTATTTGAAAGTCGAAGAGATATTGCAAGAAAGAGCAGATCTATGTACTCTGGCAATAAGCGAGCCATATCCATATAATAAAGAATTTTATTTTTATCTTAATAGTGATTTGGGATTAGAGAAAACAAAATTCTTGAATCAGATATTCAATGATAGGGCTGAATTCAAAAAGAAATCTTTATGGGTTTGGCCTCCTATTTTGTTTCGTTATCAACAATGTTATCCGGAGACTGCTTCTTTTTTTAGGCGAGTCAGACAAAAAATGTTGGGTTTTGTTAGTCAAAATAGAATGGAATTCGTTCGGCAATATCGATGGATTCAAAACGAGTCTAGTATCTCTTTTTATATAAGAAATCTATTCACTAGATCCCATAGTAATCAAATTCAAAGGGAGCAAAAAGTCACAGCTCTTCTGAATTATCGAACTCAAATCAACTATATAATCAAACAGGATAGATACAAAAGGTCAAATCGTCTAAAGCGTTTACAGGAACAATTTGAACATTTTCTTTCTGCGCAGAAAAAAGTCCAAAAGAGTTGTTTTGAAGGCACGTTTGAAGGAATGCAAGTCAAGTTTGGTGAATTACGGGTTTTTTTTATTCGATTTCCTGGTCAATTACGTTTTTATCTTATTCAATTACGTATTTCTATTCTTGAAAAATGGATTTATTGGTCTGAGGTTCGTAAGTACGTAGAGAAAAAAGTACAAAAAAGAGTCTATAAGTTAATTCCTTATCTTTTAGACAAACTTTCCAAGGAACTTCGATCCTTCTTTTCGCTGCATTCGCTTGTTTGTTTGTTTACTAAGATACTTGGGTTTGCGACTAAATTTATTTTTTTTTTTGCGAATTCACTTCTTTTTGACTGTGTAAGTTTAGGGAAGACCCCGATTCAGAGATCCGAAATTGATATCTATGAATTGCAAGGACCAACTCATAAACCTTGTAATCAGTTGTTAGAATCGATAGGATTGAAAATGGTTCATTTAAAAAGACTGAACCCATTTTTTGTGGAAGAGGAAGAGTGGGGTACTTCCAACTTCATAGTCAATGGAGCAATAACATCACCTAATAAGTTATCAAAGCGGATGATTGATTCATTACATATTCGAACCAAATCTTTCTCTAAAAAGGATTCCGATTTTTTCAAAGTATTCCACGATCAAGAAAATTGGTTGAACCCCGCGATTCCATTTCAAAAAGGTTCATTAATCTATTCTTTTTATAAAGCAAATAGACTTCGATTCTTGAATAATCCGGACCGCTTTTGGTTCGATTGTAAGACAAGATTTCCATTTTCTGTGGAAAGGACTCGGAATACGCATTTCACTTTTCTTTATGGACAATTTCTGAATAGCTTGTTACTTCGTAAGAAAAGAGTTTCTTTGTGTGGGGGTAAAAAGCGTATCGGTACTAGTTCACCAATCGAGGCACAAGTAGATCTAAAATTCATATCTCAATATTTTCACTCCGATCCAGTTCTAGGTAGAGCTCTTTATTCGATCATAAATACTTCTGCAACACCGACACAAATAGTCAATTTGGAAAGAACTTCTTGTCAACCTTTTTTAGATCTGAATATGAATCTATCTGATTCCGAAGCCAAAAAGTTTCCCAATTTCATTTCAAAGATGGGTTTGAGTAATAGTCCCTATTCAAAATCTATTGATTTTTATCGAAAAGAAAAAGGAACAAGTTTTCAAAGAGATAGTTTTTTTTCTCTTTTATCAGAAAAATGGAATTTATTTCAAAGATATTTGCCAAGCTTTTTTACGTTAGCAGGTTACAAATATATAAATCTGAGAGTTTCAGACCTAGTGTCAAGGTTTTTGGATTTATCATGGCGAATTGTTCAGATCGAATTAGGGAAAATGCCATTTTTTAGAAGAATTGAGAGCTTGAGGAAGGGGGGGTTCCATCACTTTCTTCTGCGCCTAGAACTAGTTCATCGAAATACTTTGGTCAAGATGTTCTATTTCAAAACGTTATTTGTAATTGTTTTTGGGTCTCTTATTACTATGCAGCTTTTCTTTGTTTCGCGAGCGTTTATTCACTTACATAATCAATTAAAAAGTTTCAATTCTTTTATGAGTTCCTCATCTAAGGTGGAGGTTCAAACACTTTTAGATAAGTATCCTCTGTCTGAACAAAATGATTTGTGGTTAAAGAATTTATTCAGCGAGATTATGACTCGAATTGCTTTTTCTATAAATGCCAGAAAGCTAAGTAATACAAGTAAAAATATTTATTCCTTGATAAGAAAAAGCAAAAACGTGAACTGGGAGTGGATTGATGATCAAATTGAATCCTGGGTCGCGAACAATGATTCGATTCATGAGGAAGAAAACAAATTTTTGGTTCAGCTAGCCACATTAACGACAGAAAAAAGCGTTCTATTGAGTCTGACTCATAGTGATCAATTATCAAAGAGTGACGATGGTTATCAAATCCTTGAACAACCGGGAGCACTTTACTTACGCGACTTAGTTGACATTCAGCAAAAGCATCTAATCAATTATGAATTCAATACAGTCTGTTTAGCAGAAAGACGTCTATTCCTTGCTCATTTTCAGACAATCACTTATTTACAAAAAGCTGATTTCCCATCTCACGGAAAACCATTTTCGCTCCGCTTAGACTTATCCCCCTCTAGGGGTAGTTTAGTTATCGGTTCTATCGGAACTGGACGATCCTATTTGGTCAAATCCCTAGCAACAAACTCCTATATTCCTTTCATTACGATATTTGTGAACAAGTTCCTGGACAAGAATCCTACTAAATTCCTTGCTGATATTGATAGGGTGGAGAAGAGTGCCAATATTGATCCTAATTATGATATCGAGAAGAGCAACAGTATTGATGATGAGATTGGTCGTGACCTTGCTACGGAGCTGGATCTGCTGACTTGGAATGCGCTAACTACGGATAGTGAGATGAAGGCTCAAATAGACCGATTGTCTATCACTATTCAATTTGAATTAGCAACAGCAATGTCTCCGTGCATAATCTGGATCCCAAATATTCATGATCTAGATGTGAATGAGTCAAATTCCTTATCCCTTGGTCTATTAGTGACCCATCTATCCAGGAATTGTGAAAGATGTTCTCCTAGAAATAGAAAGAATCTTGTTATTGCTTCGACTCATCTTCCCCAAAAAGTGGATCCCGCTCTAATAGCTCCGAAAAAATTAAATACATGTATTAAGTTACGACGGCTTCTTAGTTCACAACAACGAA